TAAAGTAGTAAATTAATTATATATTGTAGACACCAGACGAATCAATGATTTAGATTTACTAGAATTAATCTACTTTTTGATCTGCTCATGAAAGAAGGCCAAGATACTTTGATTACGTTTTAGCAAAAAGCACCATTATCATTATGTCCCACATACCCATTTAAATTTCATTGGTGGATATTGGATATTCTGTAGATATTCTATATTTTTTTTTATATGATTACCACTATTTATTCAACAAATTAGATTGATTGATACGAGTTGATTTTCTGTTACGATGAATTGATGAAACAATAGCTAATCCAATAGCTGCTTCAGCAGCTGCAATTGCTATAACAAAAATGGAGAAAACATCTCCTTTTAATTGGCGACTATCAAATAAATCAGAAAATGTTACGAAATTTATATTAACTGCATTCAGTATAAGCTCAAGACACATAAGCGCTCGAACCATATTTCGACTTGTAATCAATCCATAGATACCGATGGATAATAAATAGGCACTCAAAACAAGTACATGTTCGAGCATCATTGACCAACTCCTCGCCAATCTCGATTCATTTCAATATGAACAACAATTCAACCGATTCAATTGACTAAAATAGAATATAATAAAGTACGAAATAAAGGTATTTGGTAATAGATAATAGATCTAACTAAGAGCATTTCCTTTTTCTAATTTTATATATGAACAATAAATAGAAGTTAAAGAAAAGAACAAGTCCTTATTAATTATTTTCATTTTATAGTACTAAATTTTTAGTACTGACGAGCCATAGCAATTGCACCTATCAAGGCAACTAAAAGAATTATCGAAATAAGTTCAAATGGAAGAAAAAAATCTGTTGATAAATGAATCCCAATTTGTTGACCATTATTTATCAAGTCCTGTTCTAAAATCTGGTTTGATCTTGTAGTCCAAATAATCCCGTACCATGACGTATCTGGGATAGTAGTAATTAGTGAAACAAAAATACTTGTACAAACCAGTGAAGTGACTCCATCTCCAACGGTCCAAAGATGGAAATCGTTGTAATATTCTGAACCATTCATGAACATCACAGCAAATACAATTAATACATTTATAGCTCCCACATAAATAAGGAGCTGTGCAGCAGCTACAAAATGGGAGTTCGATGGAATATGAAATAAGGATGTACAAACAAGAACCAATCCCAAGGAAAAGGCAGAAAAAATAGGATTGGTAAGTAATACCACTCCTAGACCGCCCACTATAAGACCCAATCCCAAAAAAACTACAAGAAAATCATGTATTGGTCCAGGTAAATCCATTCTATGTAAAATAAGAGATAAATTAAGTCGAAATTTTTCATGATCCTAGTGACCAAACCAAGAAAAAAGAAGTTTCCCTATTTTTTTGCTATGTTCCTAATTGAATTAAATCTAATGGGGTGTGGGTTAGATATACTTATTAATTTAATTGATTAATTGAATGGTTAAATACCATTTCTCTATCCGTTTCTCTATCTGAAAGTTTCGTTATAAATGAAATTTTTCGAAATAACTAAAAAAATAATCGATAAATTAAGAAATCATCACAGATCACATATATATGAATATATTTTCAATCCCTAAAAACCATTATTTTGACCACTCTATAGTTAGGTTTTTTATTTATTGACCAAGCAAAATTAAAGAAGCTTCGCTACTTTAATTTAGATCAAAACTTAATCTTAGAAATTGGTAATTGTTCTTGAATCAAGTGGTTTAGCCACAGATTTTTTGATTTGAGTCGAATTCATAATTGTTCGAATTGTGTAATCTCCAATTACTGACATTGGTAACCGACCCAAAGCAATTTGATTATAATTCAATTCGTGACGATCATAAGTAGAAAGTTCATATTCTTCAGTCATTGATAAACAATTTGTTGGACAATATTCAACACAGTTACCACAAAATATACAGATTCCAAAATCAATACTGTAATTAAGCAATCGTTTCTTTCGAATATCAGTTTCCAATTTCCAATCAACAACAGGGAGATCTATAGGACATACCCGAACACATACTTCACAAGCAATGCATTTATCAAATTCAAAGTGAATTCGACCGCGGAAACGCTCTGATGTGATCAATTTTTCATAAGGATATTGAATAGTTACAGGTAAACGATTCGTATGGGATAAGGTAATCATAAAACTTTGACCGATATACCTTGCAGCCCGTACTGTTTGTTGACCATAATTCATGAACCCAGTTACCATGGGGAACATATCGTGAATATGTATGAATAATTTGATGTTTCTTTCTCTTGTTTGAGAGAAGTTATGAATCTAGAATATCCTGTGCCTTTACAGTGAAAAGAGTTGGGACGAAGTTGTCAATAATAGATTACCTAAAGAAATAGGTAAAAGAAATTTCCACCCAAGATTTAACAGTTGGTCCATTCTCATCCTAGGCAAAGTCCATCTTGTTGTGATAGGAATGAACAGGAACAAATAAGCTTTAGCTAATGTAATAAAGATACCAATTGTCGTTCCAAAGACTCCGCCCACTTCTATTCCGAAAAGCTCAGGAATTAATATGTACGGAATAGAGAGATTCCAGCCACCCAAGTAAAGAACCGTTACAAATAATGAAGAAACTAGTAGATTTAGATAGGAAGCAACGTAAAATAAACCAAATTTTATACCTGAATATTCGGTTTGATAACCTGCTACTAATTCTTCCTCTGCTTCTGGTAAATCAAAAGGTAATCTCTCGCATTCCGCTAGGGAAGAAATTAAAAAAACAGAAAATCCTATAGGTTGGCGCCACAGATTCCAACCCCAAAAACCATATTTTGACTGCGCCTCAACTATATCAACTGTACTTGAACTGTTAGATAATCATAGTCGGTGATAACATCACTATTCCCATCGCTATTGCAAAACCGTACATGAGACTTAAGCTTCATACGGCTCCTCGATGGCCGTGAATAAATCTAAGGACAGGTTCAAATATTATCTCGATATACTTGTCTTTCTTTTAGAGTAGATAGAGTAAAGATACATCGGAGAGTCCAAAATTAGACCAATGCAATTCTGTCTGCTATAAATAACAAAAAAATGCTTCTGAATTGATCTCATCCTTTATTTATTTTTTTTTTGAAATTGCATTTATTTAGTTCGTTACTGTTCTTCTTTTTCACTCATAAAAAAGTCTATAAAAAAAAAATAAATAAAGGATTGCTTCGTTCCTTATAGTAATTTGTTTAATCAGTGGGTAGGAGCATACTCTGGATCGGGATCATGGGGAAGTACTGCTTGATCATTTCTACCAACTTAAAGCCCCATTAGGATTCCTTTTATGTTATGCAGAAATATCCCTTTGGATAACTTACTTACTTACATTATCTCCATTACTAATCCTTTGTGTACCTTGGTATTCCTAACCGTCCACTTATGTTTGTTCGATCCCCGGTATGGTAATACATACAACAGTAAAAATTCCATACAGTTGATCTTTTGTACCCGCTTCAAACTATGATGACTAATCAACCAATCTTGGGGTAACCCGTTTCTACTGTTTATATTTACGTCTGCTTAACTCTTGTACCTAGGGAATGAGACTCAATCTTTTTACTGCCAATTTCTAAGCTGTTTTGTTTCACTCATATAACTATCTGGTTTAGTCCATCGCCCTGAATGATGAATAAAAAAGGATATCTATTCAATACATTCAACTTTTTTCCTAGAACGAAAATGAAAATAAATAGGTAAAAAAAAGTACATGTCCCAACGAATCGCACGTAGAGATATTGATAACACACATGGAGTTAATGGTATTTCATAACTAATCGATTGAGCAGCAGCTCGTAGACCACCTAAAAAGGAATATTTATTATTCGATCCATATCCTGACATAAGAAGTCCAATAGGAGCAATGCTGGAAATGGCAATCCATAAAAAAACTCCTATACTGAGATCGGCCAAAACAAGGCGATAGCCAAAAGGAATTACTGAATAACTGAGTAAAATAGATATGACCGCTATAGATGGTCCGATACTGAATAAACTAATATCTCCTCGAGATGGGAGAAGATCCTCTTTGAAAAGTAGTTTGGTACCATCTGCTAAAGCTTGAAGAATTCCCAAAGGACCCGCATATTCAGGTCCAATACGTTGTTGTACCCCTGCAGATATTTGTCTTTCTAACCACACAATTACTAGTACCCCTATTATGATTCCGGATACAGGAGAAAAAATAGGAACAAGTAACCATATGAGCCCATAAATCTCTTTTAAGGATTCCGATCTGGAAAAAGAATTGATAGCTTGTACTTTTGTTGTATCAATTATCATTTCAACGATCAACTTCTCCCATAATAATATCTATACTACCTAGTATTGTCATAATATCAGCCAATTTCATTCTTTTAACTAGCTGAGGAAGAATTTGCAAATTGATAAAACCTGGTGGACGAATTTTCCATCTCCATGGAAAAACACTCCGATCTCCTATCAAAAAAATTCCCAATTCTCCCTTTGGGGCTTCTACTCTCACATAAAGTTCTTGTTTAGACAATTCAAAAGTGGGCGAAGGTTTTTTACTAATGAATCGATAATCAAAATCATTCCATTCGGAATCCTTTGTTCTATCAAAGCGCCGTACCTCTAAATTCTCATAGGGCCCTCCCGGAATTCCTTCCAAAGCTTGTTGAATAATTTTTATGGATTCCGTCATTTCATTGATTCGGACTAAATAACGAGCTAACGAATCTCCTTCTTTTTGCCATTGTACTTCCCAATCAAATTCGTCGTAACACTCATAATGATCGACTTTACGAAGATCCCATGGAATTCCAGAAGCTCGTAACATTGGTCCTGATAAACCCCAATTTATTGCTTCCTCTCCACCAATAATGCCCACTCCTTCAACTCGTTCCAAAAAAATGGGATTACGCGTAATAAGCTTTTGATAGTCAGTAACCCCCGTTAAAAAATAATCACAGAAATCTAAACATTTATCTATCCAGCCATAAGGTAGATCAGCAGCAACCCCTCCGATACGGAAATAATTATGCATCATTCGCATACCTGTGGCGGATTCAAATAGGTCATATATCAATTCTCTCTCTCGGAAAATATAGAAGAAAGGAGTCTGCGCACCTATATCTGCCATAAAAGGGCCAAGCCATAACAAATGAGAAGCTATACGACTCAGTTCTAGCATAATTACTCTAAGATAGCTCGCTCTTTTCGGTACTTGAATATTTCCCAGCTGTTCTGGTCCATTTACCGTTATTGCCTCTGTAAACATAGTCGCTAAATAATCCCAGCGTGTTACATAAGGAAGATATTGTATAATTGTTCGATTTTCTGCAATTTTTTCCATTCCTCTGTGTAAATAACCCAATACGGGTTCACAGTCAATAACATCTTCCCCGTCTAGAGTAACGATGAGTCGAAGAACACCATGCATTGACGGGTGTTGAGGACCCATATTGACTATCATGAGGTCTTTTCTTGTAGTTGGTATAGTCATATATTTTTTCCCCGATTCATTATTCCAGGAATTGCTGAAAACGAAATGAAGTTCATCAAAATTTAATAAAATAAAATAGAATTTCCAAGTATAATATAAATAAAATAATTAAAAACTATTCGTCAAATTAACTTAACGAGTTTTTGGCTCCCGAATATCCAATTGACTAATTAATTCTTTATAACGTACTCTATTTTTCTTTGACAAATAAGCCAGCAGCCGTTGACGTTTTCCCAGAATTTTCCGTAGACCTCTCTGAGATAAATAGTCTTTTCTGTGCAATTCCAAATGGGAAGTAAGTCTACGTATCTTATTGGTGAAACTGAATACTTGAAATTCAACAGACCCCTTATTTTCTTCTTTTTCTTCTTGCGAACTAACTGAAATGAATAAATTTTTTACCATAAAAAGAACTTTTTTCCCTTTTTCTTTATTTTTACAGATATGGATTTTACTGATCAGTAATAATAATGCCAGTTATTTTAATTTGTTATACAAAATAATCTGAATTTACTCATATATACTTCTTTCTTTTTTTTTTTATTAAATTTATCAATACCATTTGATTTTCCATTTTATTCAGATATGGATGGTCGGTACATTTCTACACCCACAAAAATAGGAATTTGAACCCAAGATAAGAAGATTATGACGATTCATTCATAGATATAATTGATTGATATAGATATAATTGCTCTAAGCTGAGATAAGATAAGGTCATTGAATCAGTATCATGTACCAGAATGTAATATAACACAAGGCGTGTGTATATTTGGTTGACTTCATATACATACCAGATATGCCACTTGATACATCGAAATGTACCATCAACTCATTTTCAATCGTGGATACATATGTATCCTTGACATACTGAAACGACTGCCATTATTGGTATCAAACCAATAGCGATTCATACAAGCTAAATCTTCTAATCGATAATTGGGCCAAAGAAATAATTTGAACCTAAAAAATGGACTTGTATCTACATCTACATCAAGATGCTTATCCTCATAAAAAAATGGACCGCAGTTCCTTGCATTGTTCCCATTGCAAAATACGTGGTTTCTATCCCCAACATTTAAATTTCTCGAATTTAAACAATTTAGAATTCTCAACTCTCTACGACGTCTAGGAGATAAAATATTTTCAAGAAAAATAAAATCATAATGATTTTCGTCTTTATTCCCAAAAAACTTTTTATGTCGTCGTGCAATGAATTCATTAAGACCATTCTTATGAACATTTCTTTTTTCTTGGCATCTTCGATTTCGATTAGTTTGTTGTTTACTCTTATGCACCCGTGAAATAGCTATAGTTTGGTACATGATAAATTGTCCATCCCAGTTTATGGATAGCCGAGCTGGTTCAATAAAAAATCCCATGTTTTCCAAATTTTCAATAGTTGTAACCCTCGGAATCATCATTACATCCAGGCGCATTTCTTCTCTTTGAATAGAGGATATAGTCATTTCCTTTGGATTTATCAATCTAAGCAGTAGACAATATGCCTTGATATTATTGATTATTGTTTGGCTAAAAGGAGGCTCCCATCGAAATTGAAAAAGAAAATTTCTTTTCAGGAAGAAATATAACTCCTCTGTTGCGGTTTCACTAACTACGTCTTTTTCAATGTCTAATCCCCCATAATAATTTTCGTGAACCTCTTTTTGTTTTTTATTTATACTCCATTTTTTATTAAAAAGAAGTAAATTGATTGGTATGATCCACGGTTGAATCTTATATGCATTATAAAGTAACAAAAATTCTGGGAAAAGTTCCAGGTTCTTTTTATTTTTATCAATTATTTGATAATAATTCGTCCGAGTCTTAGTATTTTTATGAATGTTCGCGTTGGTAAAAATATCTATATTTGTCCATTCCTCAATATCGATCTTTTTTGTAAGACAAAAATTAATAGTTCTCCAATCAAAATATTTTCTATCCGGATTTTTATCCCTATCAATAATATAATCTTCTCCTAGATAATTACTGAGATCTATATCTCCCGGCAAATAAAAAAATTCAGTCTTATATGTATTGTAATTATATTTCTTGTAATTATAGGGAATCCCTCGGGCCTCGTTTACTTGAAAGGGCGATCCATAAATATCTGAACCCTTCTTATCTTCATAATTAATATATTTATTTGATAAAAGATCGTATTTGTATTTTTTTTTTAATTTATCTTTTTGGCTCGTTCTCGTTAATGAATTCACTATATAATTTTTTTGTTTCTCGTAATTAATTAATTGGTCTTTTTCATATGAATCAAAATTTTCTAAGTTTTTATTTTGAACCATAAAACTTTGATTTATTCTATTTCTCCATTTTTTCGATACTAATCTAGACCATCTATTCTGAGATAAATCGTATTGATAGTGATCATTGCCTATTAACCAGCTTTTCCACTCATTCATTTCAAAATCGCGAAGTTTCTTATACCTTGATTTGGAATGAAATATTCTTTGTGTTCCAAAAAAATTTTTTATTCTATCCTTAATAAAAGGGGTTGTTCCGTGATATTGAAATACGGATTTCAAGTGATACTTGTTAATAACTTGGGTTTGTGATAATTTTAAAAATACATATGCCTGTGACAAGGAAGAGAGGTCACAAAAAATTTGTGAATTCTTATTACTAATATTAGAAATTGACTTTTTTATAGTCGAAATAAAATTTTTTGTATTTTTTTTTGTTTCATCATTGTAACTGTATTTATCAGTAATTTTTTTTTTTGATTTAAGTAAATTTTGTATAGTTATTCTGGGAATATTAATGATACGTAAAAAGATATCTATGTATATCCTTTCAATAAAAAATTTCAAAAAATAGTGACATTTACGTATTAGTCGGGCATTTCTTCTTTTTAATATCTGCCAAAAATTTTTCGTCGATTCTAATCTTTTATCATAAAAACTTGTTTCATTAGTACTAATGTTTATATGTGGAGTTTTAAATATGTTTTTCTTGTCTTTTGTGATTTTTTCTATTTTATTTCTGATTGTACTTGTCCTATCAGCTAGATCCTTCATCTTTTTTTCTGTCAGTGAATAATTTGTCCAATCCATGGATCTAATTCGAATGGACGATTCATGAATCATCTGATTCCCTATTATCATTTGTTTTTTATTAATATTTTTATTCGATTCATATATTTCCCTAAATGGAATCGGACTTACTTTTTCTTTTGTAAGCTCTTTCATTATTCTTTTTTTAAATCGAACTTTTTTTATAACCCATCTTGTTTTCTCTTTTGATACCTTTAGAAGCCATTTTGTTCTTTTTTTTATAATTTTTCGAGCTAGAAAACATTTCTTTATAAGTTTTCTAAGTTTTTTTCCAAGTTCTTTAAAAACAGGTTGAAAAAAGGAAGGTTGTTTTATGGGTAAACCAAAAGGTAGTTTAGTTTCCATTCCCCAAACTGTTAAAAAACAAAAATTATACCCTTTCCCGTTGTTTTTCGTTGAATCTCTATGCTGGGATTGTAGCTTAGATCTGTGCCACGGTTTCAGACAGAAAGGAAATAGGATCTTTATCTGAATACCTTTTGTTAACCAATCTTTAGGAAATTCTTTTTCTGATAATTGAACACCACTAAAGGTACATTTAACATGCCTTTCTCGACTCCACTCTTGCCAATCCTCGTACCACTCCGGGGATTGAAATAATAGCATACGTCCAATATTTTTTGCTATTATCAACAAAGGCAATACTATATATTTTCTAAGAATTGCTTGGGTTACTAACAAAGAACTCCTTACTGTTTGCGAAAATATAACACTTTCCCAATTTTCTGCTATTGTCATACGTTCATTCTCTTCTTTTTTTTTATCCTTTTCTTTTTCTTTCGCCTCTTTCTCTTCATAATCCGAAATTTTAAATTCCACACCCTCCCCCATCCAATTCCTAAAAATTTTATTAAGCATTCTGGAGATATCAAAAGAAAAAAAAAAAGTTTTGTCTATGTCTACTCTGTCCAAAAAAAGCGGTGAATGCACATTTGGTTGAAACACTTTCCAAGTAACTGTTTTACGTCTTTGAGCACGCATGGCTCCTTTGATTATATCTCGGCGAAAATCGGATTGTTCCAAATAACGTATAAAAGCTACCTCGTCTTCTGGATTACGATTAATAATAGTATCGTCAATAGTATTCGGATTTTTTTCATTTTCATTAAAAATTACCATACGTTTGGCTTTTCGTGAACGAATAGCACGCTCCGCGGTTAACTCTTCTTCTTCGTCATCCAAATCGTCAATCAATTTGTATGGCCATCGAGGGACCTTTTTATTTATTTCATTTATTAAAATAGATTTTTTTTTAATTGTTTGATCATTGGAATATGTTGTAATTGCATCGAATAAATATTTTGATTGATTTTTTGAATAAATCCTTCCTTGTTCTGAAAGTAAATAAAGCCCCTTAAAATTAGGATTTGATTCCCCATCAAATTCACTTATTGAGGTCATGCCCGTTAATAATGATTTTCCATCAAAGGTATCCATTTTTT